TCGTCAATGGACCCTACCGCGGACGAATCAAAAAATTGTTTACACTTTCAAGCATAAATGAAGCTTCTGTAAAAAATTATAAGATTTGGATAAATAAAATTCATGGTATCCTTCTTATTAGTAATTACTTAGAATTTGAACAAAAAATAAATTCATTTGATAGAAAATCATTAACAACAGAAATTTTTTATTTATTAAATTTAATCAATGAATTGGTTGTAAAATACACATCAAATTTAAATTTTAAAAGACTTTTTTTAGTTACAGAACACGAACAAGTAAGAATTGATTCAGAGGATCGAATCCAAATTTTAAAATTATTATTTGATGCAATTAGAACTGTTCCCAACGATAAAATGATTAAAAAAAAATCTATTGGAATAAAAGAAATTAATAAAAAAGTTCCTCGATGGTCATACAAATTAATCAACGATTTTGAACAACAGGAGGGGGAAACCGAAGAAACTGTGGTAGAGGATCATCAGATTCGTTCAAGAAAATCCAAACGTGTAGTGATTTTTACTGATAACCAACAAAATACTGATGCTTATACTAATACCAAAGAAACTAATAATACTGATCAAACAGGCGAAGTTGCTTTGATACGTTATTCCCAACAATCGGATTTTCGTCGAGACATAATCAAAGGCTCCATGCGCGCTCAAAGACGTAAAACAGTTACTTGGAAACTCTTTGAAGCAAATGCGCATTCCCCTCTTTTTTTGGACCGAATAGACAAATCTTTTTTTTTTTTTTTTGATATTTCTGAACGGATGAAAAAAATTTTTAAAAATTGGATGTGGAAAAACACAGAATTCACAATTTCGAATTATACAGAGAAAAAGACAAAAGAAAGCGCGAAAAAAAAAGAGGAGGACAAAAAAGAAGAAGACAAAAGAAAGGAGAAAGTGCGTATACAAATAGCGGAAGCCTGGGATAGTATTTTACTTGCTCAAGTAATGAGAGGTTTTTTATTAGTAACCCAATCAATTCTTAGAAAATATATTATATTACCTTCATTGATAATAGCTAAAAATATCGTCCGTATACTATTATTTCAATTTCCGGAATGGTATGAGGACTTAAAGGATTGGAATAGAGAAATGCATGTTAAATGTACCTATAACGGCGTTCAATTATCAGAAAAAGAATTTCCAAAAAACTGGTTAACAGACGGCATTCAGATCAAGATCCTATTTCCTTTTCGTCTTAAACCTTGGCACAGATCTAAGTTACGAGCCCCTTATAATGATCCAATGAAAAAGCAAGGTCAAAAAAATGATTTTTGTTTTTTAACAATTTTTGGAATGGAAGCTGAACTACCTTTTGGTTCTCCCAGAAAAAAACTTTCATTTTTTGAACCGATTTTAAAAGAACTCAAAAAAAAAATTAAAAAATTGCAAAAGAAATGTTTTATAATTCTAGGAATTTTTAAAGAACAAACAAAATTGTTTCTAAATGTCTCAAAAAAACCAAAAAAATGGATCATTAAAAACATTCTGTTTATAAAAGAAATAATAAAAGAACTCTCAAAAATAAACCCAATTGTATTATTTGGATTAAGAGAAATAGAAGTATATGAATTGAGTGAAATTAAAAAAGATTCAATAATCAGTAATCGGATGATTCAGGAATCGTCCATTCAAATTAGATCTCAGGATTGGACAAATTATTCATTAACAGAAAAAAAAATGCAAGATCTGACTGATAGAATAAACACAATCATAAATCAAATAGAAAAAATTACAAAAGACAAGAAAAAGGGATTTATAACTTCAGATAGAAATTTGAGTTCTAACAAAATAAGTTATGATGATAAAAGATTGGAATCACAAAAAAATATTTGGCAGATATTAAAAAGAGGAAATGCTCGATTAATCCGTAAATCCCATTATTTTATAATATTTTTCATTGAAAAGATATACATAGATATCTTTCTATCTATGATTAATATTCCTAGTATCAATACACAACTTTTTCTTGAATCAACAAAAAAAATTATTAATAAAAACATTAACAGTAATGAAGCAAATCAAGAAAGAATTAATAAAACAAATCAAAGTTTAATTAAATTTATTTCGATTATAAAAGAGTCACTTTCTAATACTAATATTAGTCTTAGTCAAAAAAATTCAAAGACTTTTTTTGACTTATCTTACTTTTCACAAGCATATGTATTTTACAAATTATCACAAACCCAACTTATTAAGTTAGAGAAATTGAAATCCGTATTTCAATATAATGGAACCTCCCTTTTTCTTAAGAATGAAATAAAGGATTTTTTTGTTATAAGACAAGAACTATTTCATTCCGAATTAAGACCTAAGAATCTTCGCAATTCTGGAATGAATCAATGGACAAAAATGAATCAATGGACAAAAATGAATCAATGGACAAATTGGTTAAGGAGTCATTATCAATATCAATGTGATGTATCTCAAATTAAATGGTCTAGAGTAGTACCACAAAAATGGCGAAATATATTGAACTGTATAGCTCAAAATAAAGATTTATATAAAGATTTGTGTGATTTATATGAAAAAGATGAATTAATTCACTACGAAAAAAAAACAAAAATTGAAACAGATTTATTATTGAATCAAAAGGATAATTTTAAAAAACAATATAGATATGATCTTTTAGCATATAAATCTATAAATTCTGAAACTAAGAAGTACTCTTCAATTTATGGATCACCATTACAAGTAAAAACTAACCAAGATATTTTTTATAATTACAACACGCATAAACAAAAATCATTTAATATGGTAGAAGATGATATTCGAGATATGGATAAAAATACGGATAGAAAATTTTTTGATTGGAGAATTCTCGATTTTTGTCTTAAAACGAAGGTCGATATTGAGGCCTGGATCAATATTGATACTGACACTAACAGTAATAAATATACTAAGACTAGGGTTAATAAGTATCAAATAATTGATAAAATCAATAATAAGGGTCTTTTTTATCTCACACTTCAGCAAAATCAAAAAATCAACCTATCCAATCAAAAACCCCTTTTGGATTGGATGGGAATGAATGAAGAAATACTAAGTCGTCCCATATCAAATCTGGAACTTTGGTTCTTGCCAGAATTTGTGAGACTTTATAATACGTATAAAATGAAACCGTGGGTTATACCAATTAAATTACTACTTTTTAATTCTAATATAAAAAAAAATGCTAGTGAAAACAAAAGCATCACTGGAAATAAAAAAAGAGATCCTTTTATATCAATATCGTCGAATGAAAAAAAATCTCTTGAATTAGAAAACCGAAATCAAGGAGAAAAAGAATCCACGGGCCAAGCAGATCTTAAATCAGCTCTTTCAAACCAAGAAAAAGATGTTGAAGAAGATTATACGGGATCGGACATGAAAAAACATAGAAATAAAAAGCAATACAAGATCAATACAAAAGCGGAGTTTGATTTCTTCCTAAAAAGGTATTTGTATTTTCAATTGAGATGGGATGATTCTTTAAATAAAAAAATAATAAATAACATCAACGTATATTGCCTCCTGCTTAGACTGATAAATCCAAGAGAAATTACTATATCCTCTATTCAAAGGGGCGAAATGAGTCTGGATATTTTGACGATTCAGAAAGATGTAACTCTTACAGAATTTATTAAAAGGGGATTTTTGATTATTGAACCAATTCGTCTAGCTATAAAAAATGATGGAAAATTTATTATGTATCAAACCCTCGGTATTTCATTAGTTCATAAAAGTAAACATCAAATAAATCAAAGATACCGAGAAAAAAAACATGTTGATAAGAATTCTGATGAAGTCATTACAAAACATCAAAAGATGACTGGAAATAGATATAAAAAAAATTATGATTTGTTTGTTCCTGAAAATATTTTATCGCCTAGACGTCGTAGAGAATTGCGAATTCTAATTTGTTTAAATTCTAAGAATAGACATAGAAAGGCATCTTTTTGTAATGGGAATGAGGTAAACAGTCAAGTTGTGGATAAAAGCAAAAAATATAAAAAAAAACTTATAAAATTAAAGCTATTTCTTTGGCCCAATTATCGATTAGAAGATTTAGCTTGTATGAATCGTTATTGGTTTAATACCAATAATGGCAGTTGTTTCAGTATGGTAAGGATACATATGTATCCCCGATTGAAAATTCATTAATAGTACATTTTTCCTATATTTCCCATACCATATTTGGTCTATGACGACAAAGAGATGCACGCATACATTGTCTTACATTCCATTCTGATACATGATACTAATTCAATGACATATCAATTAGATCTAGAATGAACAAAATTTTCTTATTTTAGGTCTAAACTTTTATCTTTTGTGAGTGAAGAAACCAACCATACTTTTGTATCCCCTTTCAAATCCAATTTTAAAATGAAAATAGGATTGAGTAAGTTTTATTAAATTAAAAAAATTAGAAATTAATAACGAAATACAAATTTTTGTATATACCAAATAAAAATTAGGGGCATTATTATTACTGATCAATAAAGATATCTATCAATAAAAAATATCTTAAAATAAAAAGAGGGGGGGGGAGAGAAAATTTCAGTTTATGGTAAAAAATTCATTCATCTCAGTTATTTCACAAGAAGAAAAAGACGAAAACAGAGGATCTGTTGAATTTCAAATAGTTAGTTTCACCAATAGGATACGAAGACTTACTTCACATTTACAATTACACAAAAAAGACTATTTATCTCAGAGAGGTTTACGTAAAATTCTGGGAAAACGCCAACGATTACTGTCTTATTTGTCAAAGAAAAATAGAATATGTTATAAAGAATTAATTAATCGGTTGGATATTCGGGAGTCAAAAACTCGTTAATTTTATTTTGGCATTTTGAATTATTTGATTTATTAGATCTTGAATTTTAATGAACTTTTTTTCGTTTTCAGCAATTCATGAAAGAATGAATCGAGGAAAAACCTATGAATATACCGGCTACAAGAAAAGACCTCATGATAGTCAATATGGGCCCCCACCACCCATCAATGCATGGTGTTCTTCGACTCATCATTACTCTAGATGGTGAAGATGTTATTGACTGTGAACCAATATTGGGTTATTTACACCGAGGAATGGAAAAAATTGCGGAAAATCGAACAATTATACAATATTTGCCTTATGTAACACGGTGGGATTATTTAGCTACTATGTTCACAGAAGCAATAACTGTAAACGGACCGGAACAGTTGGGAAATATTCAAGTACCTAAAAGAGCCAGCTATATCAGAATAATTATGTTGGAGTTGAGTCGTATAGCTTCTCATCTGTTATGGCTCGGTCCTTTTATGGCGGATATTGGTGCACAAACTCCCTTTTTCTATATTTTCAGAGAAAGAGAATTAGTATATGATCTATTCGAAGCTGCCACCGGTATGAGAATGATGCATAATTATTTTCGTATCGGAGGAGTAGCGGCCGATCTACCTCATGGCTGGATAGATAAATGTTTGGATTTCTGCAATTATTTTTTAACAAGAGTTGCTGAATATCAAAAACTTATTACACGAAATCCTATTTTTTTAGAACGAGTCGAGGGAGTAGGCATTATTGGTAGAGAGGAAGTAATAAATTGGGGTTTATCGGGACCAATGCTGCGAGCTTCCGGAATACAATGGGATCTTCGTAAAGTTGATCATTATGAATGTTACGACGAATTTGATTGGGAAGTACAGTGGCAAAAAGAAGGAGATTCATTGGCTCGTTATCTAGTCCGAATTGGTGAAATGATAGAATCCGTAAAAATTATTCAACAGGCCCTGGAAGGAATTCCAGGGGGACCCTATGAGAATTTAGAAATACGATACTTTGATAGAGAAAGGAATCCGGAATGGAATGATTTTGAATATCGATTTATTAGTAAAAAGCCGTCTCCTACATTTGAATTGCCGAAACAAGAACTTTATGTGAGAGTAGAAGCCCCAAAGGGAGAATTGGGAATTTTTCTCATAGGGGATCAGAGTGGTTTTCCTTGGAGATGGAAAATCCGCCCGCCGGGTTTTATCAATTTGCAAATTCTTCCGCGGTTAGTTAAAAGAATGAAATTGGCTGATATTATGACGATACTAGGTAGTATAGATATCATTATGGGAGAAGTTGATCGTTGAAATGATAATTGATACACTGGAAGTACAAGATATCGATTCTTTTTCTAGATTAGAATTTTTAAAAGAGGTTTATGGAATTCTATGGGTTCTTGTTCCTATTTTGACTCTTGTAGTGGGAATCACAATAGGCGTACTGGTAATTGTATGGTTAGAAAGAGAAATATCGGCAGGGATACAACAACGTATTGGACCTGAATACGCCGGCCCTTTGGGAGTTCTTCAAGCTCTAGCAGATGGGACAAAACTACTTTTCAAAGAAAATCTTTTTCCATCTAGGGGGGATACTCGTTTATTCAGTATCGGGCCATCCATAGCAGTCATATCAATTTTAGTAAGCTATTCAGTAGTTCCTTTTGGATATCACCTTGTTTTAGCGGATCTCAATATCGGTGTTTTTTTATGGATTGCCATTTCCAGTATTGCTCCGATTGGACTTCTTATGTCGGGATACGGGTCAAATAATAAATATTCCTTTTTAGGCGGTCTACGAGCTGCTGCTCAATCGATTAGTTATGAAATACCATTAACTTTATGTGTGTTATCAATATCTCTACGTGCGATTCGTTGATATATAGACATAAACTTTTCTCTATTCCTTCCTTTCAAGGAAAGGGTTGGAATGGATTGAGTAGATATCTTAATTTTTTTTTTATTCATTATTCGGGTTGATGAACTAAATCAAATAGTTATATGAGTGAAAGAAAACAGCTTATATATAAATTCGCAGTAAAAAGATTGATTCTCATTTTCTATGTATAAGAGTTAGAGAGTTAAGCGGAAATAAACATAAACAGAAGAGACCGTTTCCCCCAAGATTGGTTGATTAGTCATCCTGACTTGAAGCGGGTTCAAAAGATCAACCGTATTGAGTTTTCACTATAATTTTTATGTATTAGCATAACGGGGGATTGAGCAAAAACGAGTGGATGGTTAGAAACACGAACATATGTAAAGGATTAGTAATGGAGATTATGTAAATTCTCCAAAAGGACATTTTTACATAATATACAAACAAAGAATACTAATTGGGGCTTTAAGTTGGTAGAAATGATCAGGCAGTACTCCCCATGACACGATTCCAATCCAGAGTATACTCCTATCCACCGATTTAATAAATAACTATTCGAAACGAAATAATCCTTTACTTTATTTTGAAAGCCCTCTTTTTCTCAGAAATAGAAAGAAGAATAGGAACGAAAAAAAAAAAAAAAAGATATACTTTTTTTATTCTTTGTTACTTTTATTCTTTCCCATATACATATTAATAGATATATAATTTGTGTCATAATTCATTAATTAATATAGAATTTTTTTTTTCGTACGTGAAACCAACGGGTTATTGATATTTTTACAAGAAGTATTTTATTGAACAGTTAAGTTATTACTGAACAAAGAAGAATTGAAATTGAAATTATTAAATTAAAGAAAGGATGAGATCAATTCAGAAGTACTTTTTTTATTTAATTTTGAATTAAAATAATTATAACAGACAGAATTCAATTGGTCTAATTTGGGACCGGCCGATAGTTATCCATCCTACAAACATATCAAGATTCAAAAAAGAATACTGACGCGGTCCCTATATTTATTTCTGGCCTTCAAGGAGCCGTATGAGGTGAAAATCTCATGTACGGTTCTGTAATAGCGATGGTAACAGTGATGGTATCACCGACTATAATTATCTAACAGTTCAAGTACAATTGATATTGTTGAGGCGCAATCAAAATATGGTTTTTGGGGATGGAATTTGTGGCGTCAGCCTATAGGGTTTATCATTTTTATTATTTCTTCCCTAGCAGAATGTGAGAGATTACCTTTTGATTTACCAGAAGCAGAAGAAGAGTTAGTAGCAGGTTATCAAACCGAATACTCGGGTATAAAATTTGGGTTATTTTATGTTGCTTCCTATCTAAACCTATTGGTTTCTTCATTATTTGTAACAGTTCTTTACTTGGGAGGTTGGAATATATCTATTCCGGACATATATGTTTCTGAGCTTTTTGAAATAAATAAAACATGTGGAGTTTTTGGAGCGATAATTGGTATCTTTATTACATTAGCTAAAACTTATTTGTTCTTGTTCATTCCTATCACAACAAGATGGACTTTACCGAGGCTAAGAATGGACCAACTATTGAATCTTGGATGGAAATTTCTTTTACCTATTTCTCTCGGTAATCTATTATTAACAACTTCTTTCCAACTCTTTTCACTGTAAAGTAACATTCTATATTCACAACGTGTCTCAAACAAGAGAAATAAACAAACATAAAACTATTCATATATATATTAATGATATGTTCTCTATGGTAACTGGGTTCATGAATTATGGTCAACAAACAGTACGAGCTGCAAGGTACATTGGTCAAAGTTTCATGATTACTTTATCCCACGCAAATCGTTTACCCGTAACTATTCAATATCCTTATGAAAAATCAATCACCGCGGAGCGTTTCCGCGGTCGAATCCATTTTGAATTTGATAAATGTATTGCTTGTGAAGTATGCGTTCGTGTATGTCCTATAGATCTACCCGTTGTTGATTGGAAATTGGAAACTGATATTCGCAAGAAACGGCTGCTTAATTACAGTATTGATTTCGGAGTCTGTATATTTTGTGGTAATTGCGTTGAGTATTGTCCAACGAATTGTTTATCAATGACTGAAGAATATGAACTTTCTACTTATGATCGTCACGAATTGAATTATAATCAAATTGCTTTGGGTCGTTTACCAATGTCAGTAATTGACGATTATACAATTCGAACAATTTTGAATTCGCCTCAAATAAATAAGTAAATCTCTTATTAACGAATAATTTATAATTACTTTACTAATAACTAATATAGAAGGAATTTAGGTTTCTTTCGTGTTGTTTGGTCAATAACTACAAATACCAACTATTGATTGGTTGGTAAGAAACGCGTCTTAATTTGGATTGAAAATCCATTAATTAATATATCCATAATTGTTTTAAAATATATCGTTTAGAATTAGAACGACTCTTTCAGATAAAGAATGAAATTAGTCCAATAATAGTACTCACATTTATTCATATCCCTTAGTATTTATTTACTTAGGATTAAATTAGGAATTGCTCAAAAATCATAAAAAAAAAAAAATTTCTGGTTGGGTCTCAATAAGGTCATGAAAAACATTTCTATTTATTTATCTCTTATTTTACATATAATGGATTTGCCCGGACCAATACATGATTTTCTTTTAGTCTTTCTGGGATCGGTTCTTATACTAGGAGGTATGGGGGTGGTATTATTTACCAACCCCATTTATTCTGCCTTTTCATTGGGAATGGTTCTTGTTTGTATATCCTTATTCTATATTCTATTAAACTCTTATTTTGTAGCTGCTGCACAACTCCTTATTTACGTGGGAGCTATAAATGTTTTAATCGTATTTGCTGTGATGTTCATGAATGGTTCAGAATATTACAAAGATTTGAATCTTTGGACCATTGGGGATGTGGTTACTTTGCCAGTTTGTACAAGTATTTTTGTTTTACTCATGATTATTATTACGGATACGTCATGGTACGGAATTATTTGGACTACAAGATCAAACCAGATTATAGAGCAAGATTTGATAAGTAATAGTCAACAAATTGGAATTCATTTATCAACAGATTTTTTTCTTCCATTTGAATTCGTTTCGATAATTCTTTTAGCCGCTTTGATAGGTGCAATTGCCGTGGCGCGACAGTAAAAAATTTATAGAATTAGCAATGCACATTAAACTCTGTTCGGTTTTATTACATTACATTTATTTCCCTTTAATTAAAGATTGTTTATGTCTAAAATAGAAATTATTCAATCTATTCTATTAATAATAGAAAATCTGCCTTTGTTCCGTACTTTTTTTTATTCTAGTCAATTGAATCTGTTGAATTGTTGTTCAGTTCATATTGAAATGAATCGAAATTGATAAGGAGTTGGTCAATGATGCTCGAACATGTACTTGTTTTGAGTGCCTACTTATTTTCTATCGGTATCTATGGATTGATCACGAGCCGGAATATGGTTAGAGCCCTTATGTGTCTTGAACTTATACTGAATGCGGTTAATATGAATTTCGTAACATTTTCTGATTTTTTTGATAGTCGCCAATTAAAAGGAAATATTTTCTCAATTTTTGTTATAGCTATTGCAGCCGCTGAAGCAGCTATTGGCCCGGCTATTGTTTCATCAATTTATCGTAACAGAAAATCAACTCGTATCAATCAATCGAATTTGTTGAATAAGTAGTATTAATCATATAAATTCTAATATTCATAAATTAGAATTACCATGACCATACATTAACGTAATAATACATGTTTTCAAAAATGTAAGAAATTAAAGTATCTTGGCTCTATCGCATGAGTCAATCCAGAAGTAGATTGATTAGAAAAATTATGATAAATTATTGATTCATCTGGTGTCTAAATATATGATTCATTTACAAGTTTACTAGATCGAAACTTTCTGACATTCAAAAATTTATAGATCCAAATGTCACATTCAGTAAAGATTTATGATACGTGTATAGGGTGTACTCAATGCGTGCGCGCCTGCCCAACGGATGTATTAGAAATGATACCTTGGGACGGGTGTAAAGCTAAGCAAATTGCTTCTGCTCCAAGAACAGAGGACTGTGTCGGTTGTAAGAGATGTGAATCCGCCTGTCCGACAGATTTCTTGAGTGTTCGAGTTTATTTATGGCATGAAACAACTCGAAGTATGGGTCTGGCTTATTAATACGTTCCAGAAAACCCTACTTGAATACATTTGATTTTTTTACCTTTACCGACAAAAACCCGCGCTCAAAAACTATTTATTTTGAGCACGGGTTTTTCTGGTCCAAGTTTATCTTGTTTTTACCATGAATAATTTTCCTTGGTTAACGCTAGTTGTAGTTTTGCCAATATTCGCGGGTTCCTTAATTTTCTTTCTCCCTCATAGAGGAAATAAGAAAATGCGGTGGTATACTATAGGTATATGCATAATAGAACTCCTTCTAACAACCTATGCATTCGGTTATCGTTTCCAATTGGATGATCCATTAATGCAACTGACAGAGGATTATAAATGGATCGATTTTTTTGATTTTTACTGGAGATTGGGAATAGATGGAATTTCTATAGGACCCATTTTACTGACAGGATTTATCACAACTTTAGCTACTTTAGCGGCTCGGCCGATTACTCGAGATTCCCGACTATTCCATTTTCTGATGTTAGCAATGTATAGCGGTCAAATAGGACCATTTTCTTCTCGAGACCTTTTACTTTTTTTCATCATGTGGGAGTTAGAATTAATTCCAGTTTATCTACTTCTATCCATGTGGGGGGGAAAGAAACGTTTGTATTCAGCTACAAAATTTATTTTGTACACTGCAGGAAGTTCCGTTTTTTTATTAATGGGAGTTTTGGGTATTGGTTTATATGGTTCCAATGAACCAACATTAAATTTTGAAACATCAGCTAATCAATCGTATCCTGTAGCACTGGAAATAATATTCTATATTGGATTTCTTATTGCTTTTGCTGTCAAATCACCGATCATACCCTTACATACATGGTTACCAGACACCCATGGAGAGGCACATTACAGTACTTGTATGCTTTTAGCCGGAATCTTATTAAAAATGGGAGCATATGGATTGGTTCGGATCAATATGGAATTATTACCCCACGCCCATTCTATATTCTCTCCCTGGTTGATTATAGTAGGCACAATTCAAATAATCTATGCAGCTTCAACATCTCCCGGTCAGCGTAATTTAAAAAAAAGAATAGCCTACTCTTCTGTATCTCATATGGGTTTCATAATTATAGGAATTGGTTCTATAAGCGATACAGGACTCAACGGAGCCATTTTACAAATAATCTCTCACGGATTTATTGGCGCTGCGCTTTTTTTCTTGGCCGGAACGAGTTATGATAGAATACGTCTTGTTTATCTCGACGAAATGGGCGGAATGGCTATCGCAATTCCAAAAATATTAACGACTTTCAGTATCTTATCAATGGCTTCTCTTGCATTACCGGGCATGAGCGGTTTTGTTGCCGAATTGTTAGTTTTTTTTGGAATACTTACTAGTCAAAAATATCTTTTAATGACAAAAATATTAATTACTTTTGTAATGGCAATTGGAATGATATTAACTCCTATTTATTCATTATCTATGTTACGCCAGATGTTCTATGGATACAAGCTTTTTAATGCCCCAAACTCTTATTTTTTTGATTCTGGACCGCGAGAATTATTTGTTTCGATCTCTATCCTTTTACCTGTAATAGGTATTGGTGTTTATCCCGATTTCGTTTTATCATTATCAGTTGACAAGGTCGAAGCTATTATATCCAATTATTTTTTTCGATAGTTTTTGTGAGTAAACCAAAAAATGAAACTGAAATCCCATGATTTTAAAAATGGTTGATTGTACAATAAAAAAATGAGTCTTTTATATTCTTTTAAGTAAAATAAAAAAATTGGAATTCTATTATAACTAGATATCTTTTGAATTTGTGAGAACCGTTTGAATCAAGTAATGGAAATGATTCAAATGGTTCTTGATTGTTTACATGAAGTTTTCGTATATATACCTGTATGACGTCCTATGTTTATATTCGTCAAGTCTTTTATTCAATTAGATGTTAATGTAAATGAACCATAACTATGCAACCCTATTCCTAATAGATTAACCCCAAAATAGCATATCCAAATTATAAGAAAGCCCATTGAGGCCACAATTGCAGAATTTACACTTTCAAAATTTTTATTTGTTCTAATATGTAAATAAATAGCGAATATGGTCCAAGTAATAAATGCCCAAGTTTCCTTTGGATCCCAATTCCAATATGATCCCCATGCTTCATTAGCCCATACTGCTCCCGAAAGAATACCTACGGTTAAAAGGATAAACCCTAGACTAATAATACGATAACTCCAACGATCCAATTGTTGAATCAATTGATACCTGTAATAATTTTGAGACGAAATAAAAGAAGTGTTTCGTAAGACATTGTTTCTTTCGTTCACGTATTGAATCTCACTAAAGTAAACTGACTCATTTTCTAAATTATTGCTTTTACTAAAAATCCTTATGAATTTTCGAAATGTAATGACTAGAAGAGCTAGTGATAATAATGATCCACACAAAAGAGCTGCATAGCTCAATACCATCATACTTACGTGCATCATTAACCAATGGGATTGGAGAGCGGGTACTAATATCGCGGATTGATGCATTTCAGTTAAAAGACCCGAAGTAGCAAAACCTTGAGTAAAAATAGCACTTGGCGCGGTTATTGCGCTTAAATGGTTTTTATGTTTTTTAAAATATGGAATAATATGAATAAAGGAAAAACTCCACGAAAGAAAAATAAATGATTCATATAAATCACTTAATGGTAAATGCCTCAAATACATCCAACGAGTAACTAATAATCCTGTTATGCAGAAAAAAGTAGCTATCATCCCCCTTTCTGACGAATCATCTAGTCCTACGATTTCATCGACTAATAAAATTATCAAATGAATTGTAATTACAATTGAAACGATCGAAAAGGATATATGAGTTAATATATGCTCTAAAGTTGAAAATATCATAAAAATTATTAAATTAATAAAGGCGTCCCTCAATTATAGGAATTGAAATCGGGAATTGAATTCATTATAGGACTTACTCTATGCCATGCCGCCACTCGGACTCGAACCGAGATGCTCTAGCACTGCTTCCTAAGAGCAGCGTGTCTACCGATTTCACCATAGCGGCTTATTCGAAATCATAATAACCTATTTTTATTCAATCGTCGAGCTTGAAGGAGTTAATTCAATCCAATATTTTTTTTTAGGAAACCATTCAAATTGATGAATAAAAACTTGTTTAAAAATTAGGGATTAAAACGTTTCCGTTAACGTTAATAATATTGATTTTTCTTATTATTATCTTTTTATTTAGTTATCTTATTATTATCTTTTTATTTAGTTATTTAGTATTTTAGGATGTCAATTTTATTTAACTGAACTAACAATGTATTTTTTCGTAGGCTATTACTTTATGCTCTCCTAAAACTAAAATGTAACAGTTGTAACTAGATAATTTTTACTTCAATCCCTGGATATAAGTAAAAAAAATGTTCTGCCTCGTTTGCATTTTTTAATGATTAATTTCTTTTATCATTTATTTTATTAATCTAAAATAAAAAATTCATTTTATCGATTAATAAAAAAATAGAATTTTTATATAACACAATTTTAGCGATACACTCAAAAGATTTATGTAAATATTTGCATAGTTAGGTTGCGTTAGGATTTTTTGTTGTGTAGAGAATTTGCGTTAAGATTTAGCAAACCCATTAAGTTAGGTATTTGGGATGGTCGTATTAATCATATAAAAAAATTTCGTATAGAAATTGTACCGTACTTCAAAATATTTTCTAAATTTTTTAATTAATATACATATATTATATCTTGATTGATCTTCCAATCGAAACATAGGATCTAAAATAGATCACTCAAAATTGGCGCATTCGTCATATAACTACCTAAAAATGTAAACGGGGCTTTTATTAATTTAATTGGGTTTAAGGAATTTATATAGTGATAATAATTTCTAAAACCCAAAATAATGGTTTAAAAGATTATAAAAAACATTTTAAACTTAATTATAAAAAACATTTTAAACTTAATCAATTAGTTTCAACGACCTCTTCTTTATAATATAAAATCAAAAATATAACTAAAAAAAAATTCTTTTTATTATTGAGTAAGGGCGATGGGGAAAGTGATAATCCCCATCCGGAAAATGATAAAACATACTAAAATGAAAGGCGAAACCTTGCGCTTGCGTTTACCCCTTTTTCAAACAAAAAAGTACCATTCATTTTTAGAATTCAGTAGACAACAGAATTCTTATCTATATCAGAAACGAAAGAAAAATTTGGCTTCAAATTAAAGTAAAACAAATTCAATTTTATATTCGTTTAAATTAAAACATTATGAGACTAATTCTTTTTTATTTTTTTTTATTTTTAATGTATATTGTTTATATTGTAATTTATCTTATATATTAATATTTATTCTTTTACTATACTATTATGATGTTAATATTAATTATAATTGATAAATATTAATTATAATTGATAAATATTATCATAATTGATAAATATTAATTATAATTGATAAATATTATTATAATTGATAAATATTAATTATAATTGATAAATATTATTATAATTGATAAATATTATTTATCATTTTTATAACTTATAAATCTTATAAATAAACTATAAACAAAATTATATCACTTTATTAGTTATTAGAACGATTCAGATTATTTATTTCTTACACAAAAAAAACTTTTAGAACTCCCGGTAGAAAGAGATTTCGCTAACGAAAAAGCTTTCAATGCTGCCCTATATCCCTTCCTTTTCCAAATATTTTTACGAATACGCTTTTTTGAAATAGAGGTGCGCTTTTTTGGAACTGCCATTAAAAAGTTATAATAGGTTTTTCGGTTGGATGTGAAAGACATCTATTGTTCAAAATCAATTGTTCTTTACTATTCTCTATCTATTTTTTCTCTAAATTAGACTCCAAAAAAAAGGGGGGGGGGGTAAAAATCACATAAAATATTAATAAGAACGATAAGGTACACTATGCCAAATAGATTGAAGTTGATAAAATAAAAAAAAAAATAATAATAAAAAAAAAAAGAAAGATTGTCCGTTTCGTTTTCTTTCTATTTTCGTCGTGTTACATTTATACATGTAATAAAAAAATCTAAAAGTTTAATAACCCAACCCTTCTCCCGCTTAATTAAAAAAGAAAAAAACTTTAATAATTTTTTCTATTATATTAATTAATTTAATATTAATTTAATTCTTCAAGCTCGAAGAAAGAGTCCACAAAATTTTAATTATCAAATGAGACTAGTAGTTAATCTGTTAAAGGATACAAAATACATAATTTAAAGGCATTTTATTTGCCCCCCCCCTTTTTTTTCCGTAAAATTAAAGTGTTGGATATCATAGCATTTCCTACAAATAGCTTTTATTGTAATGGAAGACAAACAATTAGTTACAAAACAAATTGGTTAATGATTCTAAATAACCGAATTACAATAAATAGTTTTAGTTATGGGCTTTATGATTCATATCAAATACTGTTTTTGGTATAATTATTTATCCTTGTTCTATAGATATAAAAAAATTATTGTAATACGTAATAATTAAAATGAAAATTAGAATTTTCATTTTTTATCTTCATAAAATTTTATTTAAAAATTTTAATTTAATATTTCAGTATTAATAAAATTAAATACGGATTTTTTTTTCACTAGTGACTTATTTATATCATTTGACCAATTATAACCTCTTGATTTTAAATATTTGAAGTAGTTTGGAAAGATTCAGAATAATTAAGGCTAGAAAATTCTATTTAAGTTTTATTTTATATATCTTAATTTTTTTTTATTAACCGACCCCTTTCAAAAGAAAATAAATAAGAACCGGTGACTCAGAAACAATTAATTAAGATAATTTTTTTTTTTATTTTTTTATGGAATATACATATCAATATTCATGGATTATACCTTTCATTCCACTTCCAGTTCCTATCTTAATTGGAACAGGACTTCTACTTTTTCCAACGGCAACAAAAAATCTTCGCCGTATGTGGGCTTTTCCTAGTGTTTTATTATTAAGTATAGTTATGGTTTTTTCAGCCCTTTTTTCTATTCAGCAAATAAATAAAAATTCTGTCTATCAATATGTATGGTCTTGGACCATCAATAATGATTTTTCTTTAGAATTTGGCTGCTTGGTTGATCCACTTACTTCTATTATGTCGATATTAATCACTACTGTTGGAATTATGGTTCTTATTTATAGTGACAATTATATGTCTCATGATCAGGGATATTTGAGATTTTTTGCTTATATGAGTTTTTCCAATACTTCAATGTTGGGATTAGTTACTAGTTCTAATTTGATACAAATTTATATTTTTTGGGAATTAGTTGGAGTGTGTTCTTATCTATTAATAGGTTTTTGGTTCACACGACCCAGTGCCGCGAATGCTTGTCAAAAAGCGTTTGTAACTAATCGTGTCGGGGATTTTGGTTTATTATTAGGAATTTTGGGTTTTTATTGGATAACAGGTAGTTTCGAATTTCGGGATTTGTTTGAAATATTCAATAACTTGGTTTATAATAATGAAGTTAATTTTTTATTTGTTACTTTATGCGCCTCCCTATTATTTGCCGGCGCTGTTGCTAAATCCGCCCAATTTCCCCTTCATGTATGGTTACCTGATGCCATGGAAGGGCCTACCCCCATTTCGGCTCTTATACATGCCGCTACTATGGTAGCAGCAGGAATTT